TGCCTAATTGCTCCACATATAGTTCCTCTAACCATATTTTCTAAACGAACCAGAGCCAATCCAAATTGATCTTGTAAGAGATCTGCTACGGAACGAATACGTTTATTTTTCAAATGATTCATATCGTCAAGTGTACCCATTCCAAATTTCATTCCAATCAAATGATCCGCAGCTGTTAATACATCTCGCGGTAACAAAAATGGATTGTTCTGAGGTATATCAAGATTCAGTCTTCGGTTCATATTTCGTCGACCAATCCTTCCTAATTCACATCTTTGTTGAAAAAATTTTTTTTGTAATTCCTTACATAAAGATTCAGAAAATACTGGATCTCCGCCTACACAAGCAAATTGTCGATAAAACTCCAAAATGGCATTTTCTTTTGACCCGATTTTTTTTTTCTCCTTATCATTCAGGAAAGACAATAAAATTTCAGGGTAGCAAACATTCTCTAGAATTTCGCTTAAATTCGAACCCATAGCTGATGATAGAACTAGAATAGATATTTTCTGTTTCCTACTCACACGAGCCCATATCCTTGCTTTTCTATCAATTTCTAATTCTAATCTTCCTCCCCAATCTGATATTATGGTGGCAGTATAGACCGAAATTCCGTTATGGTCCAATTCTGACCGGTAATAGATACCAGGGCTTTGCAATATTTGATTGATTACAATTCTGTATATTCCATTTACTATAGAAGTTCCCAGGGAATTCATTAGAGGAATGTTTCCAATAAAAATAGTTTGTTCTTGGATATCCCTACTGCTTTTCCAAATTAATCCCGCGGATACATATAATTCCGAGGAATATGTAAGTGATTCATATAGGGCATCCTTTTCTTTTATCAAGGGTTCTACCAATTGATATGTTTCCACAAATAATTGAAATTCAATTTCTTGATCTGTATCTTCGATTTTTGGAAACTTATAAAGTTCTTCTGTTAAGCCCTGATCAATGAACCTACAAAACCCTTCAAATTGTATCTGATTCAACCCGGGTATTGTAGACATTCCCTCATTTCCACCCCCAAGCATTTTCAATTTCCCCATTTCTAGAAAATATCCCACGATTTGCTGTCATTCTTCATCGAATCACATGAATAGATTTAGCAATAATGGAATTTCTATTCTTTTTACTGAATCACATGAAATTTTACCTAACTCCGTGTATGAAATACCCATTATGAAAAGAGGAATAAATAGAATTTTATACTCAAATTGGAATTTGCAACAAAACAAATATAATCTAAATTATAAATGGAAAGGAATTGAAAAATTCCACTTACACTTCTGGAGTTAAAAATATCAAAACAAAAAATGGATTCAATTTCTACCATATATTATGATATTACATATTCCAATTCGATTGGATACCAGAAAAATAAATGAATTCGAGATTTGCTCTGTTCGATGAGATAAAGACTTAATCTAATAATCAGAATCTAATAATCAGAAATAATATAGAATTGATTTTTTTAGCGCTTAACCTTTTCAATTGTTCAAAAAAGAATTAGAATTCGCAGAGAAGAGAGATATTTTTACCTATAGAATTTGAGAATACGATTGGAGTGCGTAACGTAAAATAAGGCTTGTATTTATTAAACATGCACAGATTTAACTCCAGCTATAGCTATTTATATATATGTCTCTTACCTTATTGCAGTCATATTCGTTCGGTACAGCACATGTTGTGTTAAATTTGTATTTTCTATCCAATCTATTTAATGAAAAATTGTCAAAAAAAAAAAATTGAAGCACGAGAATTTCTTGAAAATTCCCTACCCTATAGGTATTATATACGGATAAGATACCTGATTAGATCTGTGTAACAATTTCAATTTTTGTTCTAGGGTTTCCATTTACATATACTGATAGTTGCTGTTATAATTGAAATGGAGAAGGATTTTTTTTTTTTATTGAAAAAAAAAAAATAAATATTGATTTGTTATGTATCAATTTGGATTTTCTTATCTCATTAAGAAAAAACCATTTTAGATTCAAATTCAAGAATCATTTGGGAATTCTTCATAGTTAACGGTTCCGATTTGTCCTGAATTTTGGCTTTTGTGACTGAAGGTGCACGTTTGTTTTTTCAATAGAAAAAAGGGGAAGGAGCTCTTTGAAGAATGGGATTAAAGAAAACGAAATTTAAGATACAAACAAATAAAAAAAAAATAAGTTTAGAACCCTCCCCCCTTTTTTTTTGGGGGGGGATATTCTCATATATTTATTTTGTATCGTTTTGGCGGCATGGCCGAGCGGTAAGGCGGGGGACTGCAAATCCTTTTTCCCCAGTTCAAATCCGGGTGTCGCCTGATCGACAAGAGAATTCAAATAGTTTATTCCGTTTTTTGATAGAAAACTTGACAATTTTTACAGCAGAAGCAAGCGGGGGAAAAGGACTCTTGATACTTGTTTGATTCTAAATTCTAAGCACGGGAGGTTTGTTTTGTTCTCTAAAATGCTGTAAATCTTTTCATCTCGGATTCAAGGAAAGGATTCTAGTAGTGAAAAGCAATCGATAAATCTTGAAATGATAGTCCTTCCACTCCACTACTACTGTAGTGTCCGTCTACTGACAGGATCCTGTTAGTAACATTCATTACCTTAATACTTCCAAGGATGTCTCCAGATATTTTGTTTATGCTTAATGTTTTCTGATTCTACTAGAAATCAGATAAGAACTTGTTAGATGTTCTAATTGGATTTATTGGATTGTTTCGTCAATGGTGTTAGGCCAGAATCCCTTTCCCTTTTTGACTCTGTACCAGCGATTCCACGATTCTTATAGTATTCTTATAGTATTATTTATTAGTATTCTTATAGTATTATTTATTATAGTATTATTAGTTAATAATAATCAAAAAAAAAGAAAATAATACAAGAAGAATTAGTGAACAATAATGAAATAATTCCTTCATATTGATAAGAGATAGGAGACAAAATTTACATGGATATAGTAAGTCTTGCTTGGGCTGCTTTAATGGTAGTTTTTACATTTTCCCTTTCACTCGTCGTATGGGGAAGAAGTGGACTCTAAAGGTACTACTAATTGAGTTAAGGGATCAAATTCAAATCAAACTGTATCAATTGTTTTATATTTATAATTTATTATTTATAGCTGGGTTCTGAAATTTTTTGAATTGAACTATTCAATTGGAATTTAAGTATTTAATTAATACTAATTAATTGAATTCAAAAATATCTGCATTTCGGAATTCTATTGTATTCTAGTGGTGTAATGTATTCTATGGATAATATAGAAATAGAAAATACTCTTTCAATCAAACAAATATTTTAATTATTCTTCCCATGTTCATATTTTTTGAAAGTCAAGGGAATACAAATAATAGGAAATTGACTCCTATTCCAACCGAATTCTTCCTAAATTTCTATTTTGATGAACTGGCTCTTACCAAAGTTATATATGGAAAATGAGGAACCGCGGAACCCCCCCCCACTCCTACTCTATTTTTTTTGTCCCCTCCTTTTTTTACTTTTTTTTTTTCAAAGAGAAAATAGTTCTTTTATTAGTTATTAAACGGATACAAAATTTCTATAGGAAAAAAAATTGCCGTTCCCTTAGGTGAGTACCATATTACGTATTTACTGCTTATTTTATTATTTGTATTTTAGGTTCGAAATTGGATTTATGCTTTATTGAACTCATTTCATATCATGGTTCAAACGTTAAAAATCGGTTGGGTTTTACCACCAATTTTTTCGAAATATGAAAAAGTTTCTCATAGAATCCCCGGATCATCTGTCAACTATTTAATCAATTACTTCTTCGGAATGCTAAAAAGATTACTTGATTTTTTTTTTTCGGGATTGGGGTCTTGAAAATAATCAGAAATCTATAAATTAATCTATTAATCTATAAATTTGAATCGGAAGAATAAGAGTTGCCTTTTGATTATTTCAGATTGATTGGAACTAATACAAATCAAATAGATGAAACAAAGAAAAAAAACTTGGTACGCTATGCCATGTACATTACAGATATGTAATGGATATTCTATATATTTCTATATTCTATATATTTCTATATATAGAATATGAAGAATATATAGAATATGAAGATATATATGGATATGAAGATCCATATTAAAACTCTATTTTTATAGAGTAAAACTTTATACACTACAATAATAGATAGATAGTATGGTAGAAAGAAATAGATTTGATTTCTTTCTACCACACTATCAGATTTCATAGAATTCTGCTGATTCTAGTACGATCATTTTATTTAAGACTAAGACCCGAAATTGAAATCTTTTTTCATTTTTTTTTTATTCAATCATTGCATTGATAATAATTAAGAAGTCATGTTTAAGTAAAATTAGTCACTTTGACTTACCGTTTTTACGTAAATTATAAGTAAAAAGGCAGTAGGAACTAGAATGAACAGTGCAGTAGCAATAAATGCGAGAATATTTACTTCCATAATCTCTATGTTTTATTTCTCTTTAATTTCCAATAAATAACTCGGGATTTAATCCCATAGAGATGATAAATCTTTCGTCGGTAAATTCAATGGTATAAATTACATCTCGATGATATCAAATCGGATCAATATCATGAATAACAATATCTGAGCTATCAAATCGATTCATCGTCGAGAATTGAATAGTATAACATAGGAAAATCTTTTATCCATACCAAATTCAAAAATTTTATTTCTGATGCAATCAATAATTCCTTTTCTTTTTTATTTTAAGAGTTTTTTTTCTTTCTTCGTCGGAACCGTTACCTTAAACTAAAATAAAAAAGAAAGAAAAAAAGGGGATCCCTGTTAGGAATGAAATTATGTCTGTTATTTTTATTCCCTTTCACACACGAAATGAATTGATGTCTTTTTTTATTGGATTTATATCCATCGGGACTGACGGGGCTCGAACCCGCAGCTTCCGCCTTGACAGGGCGGTGCTCTGACCAATTGAACTACAATCCCAGGGAAAAAAGCGTACAGCATAAATATTCTTACGATTTCATTCA